ATATAATAAAATTCTTGATTAGATCTTCTCATAGGAACGATTTCTTGAATTTGATTGCTGGATCCACAAAAAAAATAGAATGGTCTTATTCAAAACGCCTCGTTATTTTTAACCAATTATGTGCTTCAATATAATTCCCTGGAGTAAGCGCTATAGCTTGTTTCCAATACTCAGCAGCTTGATCGAACCAAGCCTCCGCAATTTCCGAATCGCCTTGTAGAATGGCCTGTTCTCCCCGGTCGGAATAGGTTAGTAAATTCCCTTCCTTAGAACCGTACTTGAGAGTTTCCTACCTCATACGGCTCAGCAATTGATTCTTTTTGCGTCCCATCTTCATCTTCTCTTAATCTATCCTATGCTAACTATTCTATTTTCTCTTGGGTTAACCAGAAGATGTTTATTGCATAAGTTTCCAAATCTAATTTGGATCAATGATTAGTTTTCTCTTTTATCCCACCTTCAGAAGAATGAAGCATAGATATCCCCCGATATCGTTATAATTTTCTGAAAGGTAACTATCTCGGTTTCGTATTTCATATATGGTATATGAGATTTATATTTATATAGAATCTTTGAAAAAGACTTTCCTCCGTTAAGAAAAAAGAACTTACTATCTTTGGGATCTGATGCTACACCGCTGCTCAATACTTTAGTAGATCGACTCTATTACATAAGTTGATTTCTCACTTTTCATATCATGACATAAGTAAGCAGTTCTGAACTGTATTTACCAAATAATAGCTTACTAATGGATCTTTACGGTGCTTTCTCTATCAATTCGACTCTTTATCCATAGAGTATAGTATATAGGCCATACCTATTTCTTCCGATTTTTTTGGTTCTCGCGAAGTCTTTTTCCTTGCTACAGCTGATAAAAATCGTTACTTTGGACGATTCATATGTAGAAAGCCTATCTTTTTTCTAGTATTTACTAGACGATTAAATCTTTTTTTCTTTCTATAGTGAAGATAGTCGCACGTAATGACAGATCACGGCCATATTATTAAAAGCTTGTGGTAAAAATGGATTTCGTTCTAGTGCCCGGAAATAATATTCCAAAGCTTTTGTATGCTCTCCGTTGCTTGTGTGTATAAGACCTATGTTATAGAGTATATAACTTCGATCATAGGGATCAATTTCTGGTCGCGTAGCTTCATAATAATTCTGTAAAGCTTCTGCATAATTTCCTTCGGATTGAGCCGACATCCGTTACGGTCGTTCATTCTAGTAAAAGAATCTCCGTTCCAGAACCGTACGTGAGATTTTCATCTCATACGGCTCCTCCCTTCTGTGCATAGTACTAAGAGGAATAATTCATGTAATCAAAATTTCACTATTATCATTATGAACTGACAGGAGCTGGTATTTTTACAAGAAATTTCTAGCCAGCCTTCCCACAAGAGGTTTTTTATTAACACCAATCATATTAGTGCTAGATAAAAATGGTAACTCCAAAGATTTCTTTGTACTCAACGCTTACGATTTCCAGGAATTAGTCACTTCAACGGTCTTTGATGGTTATACGGGTACCAAAAGTACGAATGAGATGGATCTTTGTTTTCCTAACCATTCTTTTTAGTCCCGATACCAATAAGGAAAAGGGTTTTTTAAAACAAAGTTTTTGTGTTGTTGATTCCTAGGTGTAGTGCTTTTTCCCCGATGCCACCTATTGGTACTAAATGAAGTAGTATTGACCTCCAATACAGAACCTATAGATGTAACCTTTCGCTCAATACTAAAATCGATCATTGAAGCATCTAAGGCTGCATCAATCGAGGATACACGACATAAGGAATTGATCTATCTCTAAACTTCACCTTCACCAAGCGTAGGTTTCTTTTACTAATTTGTTTTTTTTTTATTCCTAACTACGTTCTTTTTTTCGTAAAACTGAGGGGTAAAAAAAACAAGAAAAAATCAAATCGCACCATCTCTGTAATAGGTAAATGCCTTTTTTTCTCCTGAAGTTGTCGGAATTATTCGTAATAAAATATTGGCTACAATCGAAGAGGTCTTATCAATAAAATTTCCATTTATTCGAGATCTAGGCATAATTAGCAATTCATTCTATAATTCTTCTCATCCCCCTTCGGGGAAAACGATCCCACAAAAAAAGGAATTGTACAGTACAAAATAACATAAAAACAGACTAATTGGAAAAAATGCGGTGTCCCCTTTTGTACAAAGATGAAATGAAATATTTGAATCAGATTAGATTTCATTCCAGTTTCGTAGTATACCAATAACTATTACTATTTTATCTAAGTTGAATAACCAAGTTTCCTATGGATTTTGATAACTCGAGAAGTTTTGATTTGGTTATGATCCAAAAAAGAATGGAATAATCATTCCATGAGAAAATCAAATTCAAATAAACATCCTTTTTGTTTGCATAACGTGTATGTGACACACCATACAATGAAAATAGAAAGATTCATCGGATGATTCATGAATTCCATGGGTTAGCTGATGAAAGAAGTTGTTGTTGATAAATAGGAAATTGGAAAATAAATTTTTTATTATAGAACCATCGGGCGGTTATACATGTATTACAATTAAGATGTAGGACTCGCTATTCATTCGGGTTTTGGTCAAGAATAACATTCTGTAGGAGAGATGGCCGAGTGGTTCAAGGCGTAGCATTGGAACTGCTATGTAGACTTCTGTTTACCGAGGGTTCGAATCCCTCTCTCTCCGTTTCTTTTCATTCATCAACGTTACCGACTACAATGTATCAAAGAAAATAATAATTGATATCATTATTCTAACGGTAAAACCCTTAATTTACATTTACTTATTTAATAGAGATTCTCTAGCCCTAATTAATCCCTGTGATAGGTAAAATACAAATATAAATATTGTCTTGATCCTTGATCTTGAAAAAAAGAAAAAGAATCCTATTGCCGATCCTTTTTTGATACGTGAATGAGACAGGGCACAGGGTACTCTATTTACTTCAGCGAAAGGAGTCAAAATATGAACCTTGCTTTTTTCTTTTCATTAGAATCAAGTCTGCCGGGAATAATATTCTACGACCAACAACTCATTTATTTTCAGACCAATCCATTTACTATCTATTATTTGATTTACAAATCCTTTATATTGTAAGGAGTCAATAGTCAAATGGTTTGGCAATTCCCCGTGGGGGGATGAAACAAGATAATTTTGAATCAGAGCTTTCGATCTTTCTTTCTCCTTCGTAGTAATAATATCTCGGGGTTTGCAACGATAACTTGGTATATCCACTATACGACCATTAACTAAAATGTGTCTATGGTTAACTAATTGTCTGGCTCCAGGAATGGTCGAAGCCATACCTAATCGAAAAAGGATGTTATCCAAACGCATCTCGAGTAGTTGTAGTAAAATCTGGCCTGTTGACCCTTTGGCTTTTCCAGCAATATGCACATATTTAAGTAATTGTCGCTCTGTCAGACCATAATGAAAACGCAATTTCTGTTTCTCTTCTAAACGAATACGATATTGTGATCTCTTTCCAGAGCGCAATTGGGTTTGAAGATCACTTCTGGATCTGGGTCTTTTAGTAGTTAGTCCCGGTAAAGCCCCCAACCGGCGTATTTTTTTGAAACGAGGTCCTCGGTAACGAGACATATAAAGGCTCCTTTTTGATTCACTTTTATTTGACAAAAAAATATAAATTCAGACTGAACTAAAGGATTAGCAAAGCAAAACTAAACTTACTAAAGTCCTACAAAACAGAATCAAATAAATTTTATCAATATTCGGATTTTTTGTATATATAGGAAATTCAAGCGAAGGTTACGTTTTCCAATTTCTTCTGTAGAAATCTAATTGTTCTAGTCAACTTTTTTCTTCATAGCTATAGCTGCAAGTTAGCATGACATAATAGATTGGTGACCCGACATTTAGAGAAAGCGAGAGTAGATATTTTCAATCATGGAAATAAAAAAATCGATAAAGAAAAAGAGCCGGCTATCGGAATCGAACCGATGACCATCGCATTACAAATGCGATGCTCTAACCTCTGAGCTAAGCGGGCGGATATAAGAGCAATAGTGTATAGGAATACAGGAAACTATCGGATCTTAGTTATTACCTAGTGATTCTTCTTATTTTTTTATTTCATTTATTTATTATTTTAATTTCTTCTCTTTCTTAGTTATTAGTTATAGATTTTATATTCTATTTCGAAAAATTCTATTTCGAAAATAGAATATAAAACTATTTAGATCTAGATAAATTAGATATCTAAATAGAAATTCAATTCCATACAATTCCATATTCATATCATATTCATATATATATATGTATATATGAAATTATATATGAAATATGTGAAATATGAAAAGAAAATATCAATATATCAATCAAATTAGAATTTGAAATGAAAAAAAAAAGAATGAATATCGACCGTTCCACTATACCAAACTTCACTGTAAAAATGAAGTAGGAGTAAAGGCATATATATATGTGGGATATATCTATCCATATTGAATTGCGGATACATCAATGATAGAATCATTTCGTATTGAAACAAATAGGGTTCATCCAATATAGATGAAATGATAGAATATAGAATAGAGGGTGGGCAAAAAAAGAAAATAGCAGCATACACTTTTTCGATATAGGAATCATTACCTAATGAATTCAATAGTGCCAAGATAAATGAAAGAGGTGGATGGAATTACAACTGGATTCTTGTCTCAAAGGAAAGGGGGATATGGCGAAATTGGTAGACGCTACGGACTTGATTAGATTGAGCCTTGGTATGGAAACCTGCTAAGTGATAACTTCCAAATTCAGAGAAACCCTGGAACTAAAAATGGGCAATCCTGAGCCAAATCTTTGTTTTGAGAGAAAAAATGATGGAAAATGAGAATAAAAAGGGATAGGTGCAGAGACTCAATGGAAGTTGTTCTAACGAATGAAATTGACTACGTTACATTAGTAGCTAAAATCCTTCTATCGAAATGACAGAAAGGATAACCTTATATGCCTAATACGTACGTATACATACTGACATAGCAAACGATTAATCATAACCCAAATATTATATAAAATTCTATATCTTACTTATATCTTAATATCTTAAGAATTAGATGAAGAATTTCTATATTTCTTCATTCTATTATTCTAATTATTATAGAATCTAATAATAGAATAATATTTCTATATTATTTTCTCTATTCTTCTTTTTCTTTTTTTATTAGAGTAATAGTATTAGAGTAATAGTATGAGATAAGGACCTAATAGAAATCCTATATTAATTAGAATGATAGAGATAAAAAAATCTATGAAAAATTGAAGAGTTATTGTGAATCAATTCCAATTTCCAATTGAAGTTGAAAAAAGAATCGAATTCGAATATTCAGTGATCAAATGATTCATTCCAGAGTTTGATAGATCTTTTGAAGATTAATCGGACGAGAATAAAGAGAGAGTCCCATTTTACATGTCAATACCGACAACAATGAAATTTATAGTAATAGGAAAATCCGTCGAATTTTTAAATCGTGAGGGTTCAAGTCCCTCTATCCCCAAGAAAAAGCCCATTTTACTTCCTCGCTCTTTATTTATCCGCATCCTCTTTCTTTTTTTTTTTTCATAAACAAAATGAAATATCTTTCTCATTTCATTCACTCTATTCTTTCACAAATGGATCCGAACAGAAATCTTTGGATCTGATCCCAATGAAGTTTCATTTGTATAGATACGTACGAAATGAACATATATGTTCAAGGAATCTCCATTATGGAATCATTCACAGTCCATATCTAGCGCCTAACATTGACAAAGAAAGTCTTCTTTTAGAAGATCTAATTTTTTTTTCATTGACATAGATATAAGTCCTTTGCTAGGATGATGCACGGGAAATGGTCGGGATAGCTCAGTTGGTAGAGCAGAGGACTGAAAATCCTCGTGTCACCAGTTCAAATCTGGTTCCTGACACGTGAATAATGTATCGGATAGATATTCATACCTCATACAAATGAAATTAATTCATTGAGACGGATCGGGATAGATATTCTTTACTTTCTTTTTCATTTTTCTTTTTTTCCTCTCTTTTCATACTTTTCTTATTCCAAAAGTATGTTCAATTTTCGTATATATCTCAAATCTAATAGCTAAAAAAAAATTAGCTAAAAGGATTCAATCAAAGAGTGGAAGGATAGGAATATAAAGGATGTATTTCAGACACAGTACAAAGAAACTCCGATTCTTATCATTTTGCATTTCTTCATTTCGTCTCTTCTGTCTTTTCTTTCAAATTTACTATTTTTTTGTCACTCTTGCTCAAGTTACTTTCTGGGGTCCTCACTAAGTTATGTGCGCGGTACAAAGTTAATGGTGCAGAATTCTTTTGAATCATCCTATTGTTTCTGCTCATACGAAATGTATATTATATGAGAGCCTCTTTTTATTTTTTTATTTTAGCCCCTCCCTCCACAATACGAATGAAAGTCCAGTTACTCTGTTTCATATAAAAGGGGGAATGCCAAGATGCTCATTGATTGAAATTGAAATGAAATCTGGAATCGTGTCGTATAAGTAAAAAAGTGGTTTTTTATCAATCAATGAGCATCTTGAATTTCATAGAAATTGGGCGTAATATAATCTTTACGTAAGGGCCAGCCTATCCAACTTTCAGGCATCAAGATACGTTTAAGGCGAGGATGATTCTCATAAGAAATTCCCAACATATCATAAGATTCCCGTTCCTGAAAATCAGCACTTCTCCAAATCCAGAAAACTGACGGGGTTTGAGGATTACTCCTGGGAGCAAATACTTTTATGCATACCTCTTCTGGTTTATCTATACCATACCGTATTTTCGTAAGGTGATACACACTAGCTAAAAATCCGCCTGGTGCTACATCATAGGCACACTGGGAGCGTAAATAATTGTAACCATATACATATGAAATGACAGCAATGGAATCCCAATCCTCGGTTTTTATTTGTAAAGTCTCTATTCCTCGGCAATCAAAGCCTAAAGATCTATGAATTAGCTCATGCTTACTTCTATTTTTTATATTTTATATTGATCTTATATCTTCTCAATATAATCAATATAAAGTGAAAGTAAAAAGTAAATAATCTCTTATCTTATAGTAAATGAAGAAATGAAAGAAATTCAATAATTAAGAATTCAACTTCTACAAAGACTTAAGATCAAGAAAAGAATAGGTCCTAGATCCATGCGACTTAGGATTGGGTTGGGTCAGGTTGAAGTCTTGAGACAGGATTCTTTCATAAATTGACCGGGATTGGCAATGAAAAAAAAAGTGTTAACTCTTTGATCATGGACAGGAAAAGAGGAAAAATATCATATGTAATTCATTCATTACAGTGGATGAAAAGAGATGGGTATTTGATCCGATATTTGACAAATACCAATTGGGTCTGTTGGAAGGAATTATTGTGTTTCTTTTATTGACTAAACAAAAATGGAATGTATTAGGGCTATACGGACTCGAACCGTAGACCTTCTCGGTAAAACAGAGAAAACTGATTATT